AACGAAGTTCAGAATCAACAAGGGTTCGTAGAACGAAGGGAGTGTACAACTGGGGCGCAGCCCCACTTTTTTGTTCGTAACGAGGGAGAGATAGAATGGAGTTCTTCACGAAGTTCGAGACAAAGGAAGAAAAAATGGTTTCTCTATGGCCTCCTCGTTTTGAGACATTATGGCTTTGGGGTCGACCCCGGTAACAAAGAAGGAATCCATAAAAACTTGGGATCCGACACCATGAGAAAATACTACCCTCATGATTAGACCATGTCCCTGAGATTTGATAATAAAAGAAAGGTGCATTAGCGGTTAATACGTTGTAATTGGATAAGTTATTAGGAATATGACGGAACGAAAGACCAAGGAAAGGAAGAAAAATGCACCCAAATAATGCGGGTGCTGCACCAAACGCTGGTGGTTGTTTCTTGTTGTAAGTGAATGCAACGAAAAGACCCGGAAATAACGAATAATGAGACAATTCATTTATTGACATTTCGTGCTCATTTCCATCTGCTTTCTTATTCCCATCATCCGGTAACCACAGGATGATCCACAAGAAAGGTGGCAGGATTCGAACCTATGGCCGGCCCGCCCCTGCCCTGCTGGGTTGGGTGGCCGGGTTAGGACCCCTCGTCGCCTCTGTACCCGAAATAGATGCGCTGCGCTACCGAAAGCTTCTGGCGACTCGCTTCTACGCCCGGCCCGCCGCCTATCCTATCGGCTTGGAAGCAAGCTACCTGTCGCCTATCTCACCCGGAACTTTGAAGGGTGAGCCTTCGCTTTTTGGATCGTCTTCTGCCGAGCCCCCCCTTTGCTCCCTCTCCTTTGTGATCTATTTTTAGAAGTATTCCTAATGCGATGGCTGGTTGACTCTTCTTTGTGAGTATACTGGTTGTAGTTTCGAGCTGTAATTCAGCCATGAATTCTTGTATTTTTGATGGTATAGCCCCTGCCTCTTGCATTCCCGGTTTGATAGCAAAGAGTAAATCGTCTGCATAGCAAACTCTGTGTCAGTCACCTAGATAGCACATAAACTAGAATTGAGTCTTTTTTGAGCCGAAAAAATCAGGTCGCAACCATCTGAAGTTGCATAATTCTTATTTAATCATTGGAACCGGGACAGGATCCTCTATTCCTATTCCGGAATTCACCAATACCTCCTTCTCTAGTCTCTATCTTATCTTTCCCTTGCTGTATTACCGGTGGAGTTATCTTTAGCCCTCCAACAAACCAGGCCCTTACCTTAGGATCAATGCCAAGACCTTCTCTCCTCTGAAGAAGAGGAAGCAAAGCTACTCGCCTTATCGAATAAAGCAGGGAGAGGAAGTCTAAAACTCTCCTAATAAGAGAAGCAAGCTACAACTATTGGGATAGCAGCTACGACTATCGAGTGAGTAAGACAAGGAACTAGAGCTCGCTCCTCAACTCGTTAAGGACATAAAGCGAGTTCCTTCACTTGAACTGACGCAGACAAGAAGCTGGCATTAGTTCCTTCACTCGAGACAGTTGAGTTGAGTTCGTTTATGAAATTAGGAAAGTCAGGTTAGCAAAGAGGCCTCGCCGCCATAATTGCCTCAATTACGTCAATGAATAGGCGACTCCTACCAGATGATTTGTGTAAATTTTGCCCCATTTCAATCGGGAATACCAGCGTTGTTTTGCAACCTATTCTCCGCTATTTACAACCGATTCTCCGCCCTCCTCAATGGCAGTAAGGGAAGTCTGCGCTCGGGCTTCTCTAGCTATAACCGAAGCCCTTCCCGCGCTTCGCTCTGTCGGTCCTTCACTGCCTTCTCTTCCTCCAAATGGCACTCCCCCTACGATATTTAGGGGCTACGGGGGAGCTCCTTGGGAGGGGTTCACTGCCTTCTGTCCCTCCTTTAGGCCCTGCGCTTACTCGAGCTCCTCTAGCTATAGACGGAGCTCTCCCTCGCTTGCTCATGAGAAAGAGGCCCTAGGAGCATGTCTCAATAAATAAAGAAAGAATTCCATTTCCCCGCCTACAGATAGAATACCAGGCTTAGCTAGCCTATCGGGCTATAACACCCTATAGGAGAAGACGCAAGAGGAAGCTGCTGAAGCTATCATCTTCGTTTTCTCGTCTTCGTCTGCTCACTACTAGCTACTCAGATAGCAATCCGACAAATTCAATTAAATAATAAAGACGCAAAGACGAAGATGCAGCTGCAAGATCTTATCGTCTTCGTCTGCTATTAACTTCCAGTCAACAATCGGATAGGGCTAATAACTGAGATCGGTAAGCCTTCGTTTGTGCTAAACTGGGATCGGTAAGCCTTCGTTTGCTAAACAAAAGAAAGAAGGCGCTGGGGGAGGACGCCCAAAGCCCCAATTGCGCCCTATCCAACTGAAAAAAAAAGAAAGGCACTTTAGAGATATTCTTTGGAGAGTTTGCTTTGATACGGATTGGATTGCCTGAATCACGAGTCTTATATACTGTGTTACGATCACCATGACTAAAAAGACTACTCTCCGAGAGTATATACTTATAACACTCAGTCACGCGGAGGGCAGACCAACTGCAAATCCTGAGTGGGTGAGGGACCGGCTTAAGGAACTGTTCGACTGCCGCGCCATTCTTGTTGCGAAGGAAAGCCATTCCGAAAGCGGCTACAACCTTCACGCGGGCATCCTTAACCGGGATGCCTCAAAAAACACAGCAACGAAGAGAATAAGGCGGGTCTTCCATGAATGGGAGGGACGCACGCTGGATGTTCAATTTCATAGAAACTGGGCGTCCATTTGTAGGTACCTTCTCAAGCAGGACGGACAACCCCTTGTGTGGGGCGAGTTTTCATTGGAAAAAATCCGTGATATAGCCGCTGGTGCTAGTCCAAAGAGCGCTACTAAGGTAAGGACGAGCACCCCCGCCGAGCAACTCCAACTCATGGGGACGACTCCGCCTGACATCATCATCCAAAAGCTCGAACGATGTGGGGATTGGTACGAAATCTATGACGACCCCATCTTACGGGATCTAGCCGTACATTCCTATGAAAGCTTGAAAAAGCTCTACGGCGATCTCATGGTCCTTCGAGATATGCGGACGACGCTAGGAGAGCGCTTTGTTTCTTATTTACACAGACAGGGTCAACCAGCGGAATACGAGTTCGAAGAGCTCCAAGAGAGGTATCTTCTGCTTGACTGGTTGGCTTCTTGCCTCTGCTTTCACCGGCCGATAATGGCCAAAACTCTTTCTTTATGGGGTGCCAAAAACCCAAAGAAGACTCCTCTTCTATCTGCTATCTCCCGTACTCAGGATCCTATTTACCACCAGCTCCCGAGTGGAAGAGGCTCTTAGTGAGGGAAATCAGCACTTCGATCTCTGCGTCCTGGAGGAATACCCAGACCAACCCTTGATCGTCTTTGAAGGCAGTCCCCGGATCTTTCATAAAAAGGGAAATCCACCTCTCGTAGTGGTTGCCACTTCCCTGGAAGCTAGCGCTGACGGCATAGATCCGAACCCCTTTAGATCCAGGTTCATCCGGCTGCGATTCTCCTCCCAAATACCGGATCTGGACGAGGGAAGACTCATTGCCACCTTGTGGGGCTGCGTCAGAAGGCGAGTCTGTTATTCCCCCTACGCCTTCTTTAGTACGACACCCAATGATCTTGGCCTTGACTATAGGGATTCCGAAGGATACTTCATTCCAGACGACCTAGATCCAAAAAAACGAAGCTTTCACAAGATGTGCATGGATCGATACATGGGCTTCGCCCTGAGAAATGGAGAAACTCTTGTTACTGATTACGAGTCCTTAAAAGGGATTTTGTACACAAAGCAAGGGCAGTGCCTGGAGTACAAGGCAGTTCGCTTAGAAAAAGTGATCGGAAATCGAAATTTCTATCGATCCGCAATCTTATTGAACATGCGCAGAGAGTGGCAAAGCTACTGCTTCAAAGCTTTCGACGAAAAGGAGCTACCCTCTCTGTCCATACTCGACTTCGCTGTAATTCCATTGAAAAAGCCTCGGCGTCCAAGGGTGGACGAAAAGAACCAAGACGAGGGGAGGCGGACCTTCAATCTCTTTACGAATAATAATCTCAGTTGCAATAGGGTTGAAACGCGCTTCAGCCCGGAGGAGGAGGAAAAGATCTCGTGGCAGCTCCAACTATTAGGCCGCCCTAAAAACATTCACTTACTGAATGTATGGCGGAGCCAGGACCCCAACCTAGGGGACTACGCCACCTGGCCCCTGGAGATGTCCTTCGAAGGAATACCTGAATATGAGGAGACGCCCACCATGTCGGGCAAGGGCCTACCTATAGTTCTGAAGCTCGACAACGAGCACGAGCAGACGGAAAGGGATTGGGAACGCTATGAAGAGCTCTTAGCGGCGGAGCAAGAAAGGGCTCAGAGTGGGCAGTTGAGACCTTATTCAATCAGATTCGCACACTCAGGGGACAATGAGTGTTGGGATACCTACGAAGGGTGGTAGATAATGAAGATAGAGAAGCAACTGAAGATGGAGAAGCAGAAGTAGGCGGCTTACTCGGGGGAGCAAGAGTTCTGGGACAAGAATGATTAAAGGAAAAGGGCGAGTTCCGCAGTAGGCTTGCTCGGCTGAATGGAACTCAAATCGGAGGAGAAATGGGAGGAGAATGCGCGTCGATGTAGCCTCTCTTGGCGCAGTTGAATCCTCAATCGGGCAATTAGGATTGTCACTGAGACGCGTAACACAGGCTAATCGATGAAATGATAGAGTGAGAAATAAGGGAAAGGACTGAATCTTTTTCCTCCTAAAGAAAGGAGGACGGGGTAGCTGCAACCTTACTCATTCCACTACCAATAACAAAGGCGGAGTCGCGAAACTCGTACTAATGTTTGCTGCTTAATATAGGAGAGAACTACGTGCGACTTGATCCCTTAACAAAGGGTACGTAGTGCAGCTTGGGCAGCCAGGTCCTGTCGCATATCTTGGTGGTCACTCTTCCTTATGCCACTAGAATAGAAAAATGAATAGGAAGATTGAATGAGGTACCGCTCGTCCCCTCATACGATGATAGAGGGGGTTCCCGAGCTTGCTGCGCTAGGAGAAGAGACCCGTAGGACTTATTCTCATGGTAGCATCTCTTTTCACATACCTATATACGCAATATGAAAACTACACCTCTCTTTCCTCGGAACTGAAATAGCTGCCCTAGTCGCTTAGCTACTTCGCTAGCAAAGCAAGAAGAGCTATCCCAGCGGCTCTAGTCCAAAAGTTCTGGGAAAACTGCGAACGGGAAGGGCGGGCTACGAGAGGGGCATAGGCAGGGGATTGCCAGGCAAATCCATATCCTCAAATAGCGTATATAAGAGAAAGAAGGGCTCGTCCATCTTTTCTTCGAGACTACATAGGAGGAAAATCCGAAGAGAGAAAAGGAACGAGGGCACGGAAGCAATTGCATCGTTTGCCCCAATGATGGCCTTTCTGATCCCATTTGTATTCCGATCCCTTGGACTCTTAGCAGGAGGGAGATGGCCCCGTACGGGCTACGTTCTTCCTGCACCCTTTCTTTACTTGTGGAGTATTCCTAGCGCTTATGCCTATCCGTCCTAGAGGATAGAGGCACAGCCAGCTACCCTAGCTACCTAGATAGGGCAGCACTTAGCTCAGGACGGAACACTCGCCGAAACGGGAAGCTAAACAACCTGTAGGCCACCTATTCTTGTACACAAAAGATTCTGGACTCAGATATGGTGCTACTCTTTCTTTTAGGCTCAATAGCATACTAGTCTGAGGGGGCATGCCTTATCTCTCTCTCGCTCTCCATTCAACGACCAGACAAGCAAGGACACTCGGAGAGAGAACTTCAACAAGATAGAACGTTCCGCCTTCCTCTTGCCGTCTCCGTCTGTAGGTCTTATTTATGTACCTTAGTCTTGGGAGCTCAGCTTAGCTCAGCACCGAACACTCGAAGAAAGGGGAAGCCCAACAACCGACTTCGGGAAAGAGCTCCAGAAGAAGTTAGCCGTAGGACATCTTCTCATATCTGGTGCTTCTCTTTTACCCTAGCTCAGGAGAAAGAAGCAGGTTTAATTATCCATAGACTAAATAGGGCATGAAGGACGCCAAAGCAAACTCACTTCAAGAGCTGGAAGTGAAGGGAAGGTATACCGATTAGTGCCAGAAAAAAACTAGATATAGGGAACACTTCCTCCCTCCCAGACAGGAGAGGGAAGCCCAGGGCCTTGTCCTTCCCTTTTATAAGAAGAAACCCGAGGGAAATCTTGAATCTTTGCAGAGTGACCCAGGAAAGCCAGATCGGGAGAACCGGGGGGGAAGACGATAAAACAGAGAAGATGTTAATGCAGATACTAACGTCTTCGGCTATCGTCTGATCGTCTGCGTCTGAACGGCTGATAGGGACAGAGGAAGCTACTAGGAGACTGCTCAGACTGAACTAACTAGCGTCTGGAGCCTCTGATAGTGCCGTAGCAGAGCTGCCTACTAGCTACTCAGATAGCAATCCAACAAGCAAACTCGCTAGGAAAGAGATTCTAGCCCTAAAAGAGCTACCAGCGCAGGGAAGAAAATAAATGGGAAGTACTAACACTAGGACTCTCTATCTATCCTACGCTCTTCGTCTAGAAGCAAGAAAGGAAAGGGCTTTATTCCCTTCTATTCTTTTCTGGACTCCCCTCTTAGAACCTTGAAGAAGCCCTATAAAGACAGGAGGAACTAGGGATAAGAATAAACTTACAGGCCTTATCCCACTAGAAGAACAATAAGGAAAGGAATTCAAACCTAACAAGAGCATCCTGCCTTAAGAGCTTTCGGGCAAGTCAAGGGATTAGGCTACTAGCTCCTACTAATTTGCCCCATCCGACCTAAAAAAAGAAGGCGGCTCAAATCTCATCCTTTCTTTGCCTTCCTTGCTTGCTCTAAACCTAGACTTGAAGGAGAAGGAGGGAATGGATTTGTTGAGGAGGGATAATCCCATCTGTAAGGATCTCACCCTGCCTGCTGTCCATATCGTTCCAAAACTCTCTAACTCTCCCTTGTTTTGTTGTTAAGCCAAATAAAATAGGCGCATCTATAACAACGGTAAATAAGGAAATAGGTGCGCATACGGGGCTGAGGTCACATAGGACGCCCTTGTTGCTTGCTTTGCCCGGTCAAGGTTCATCCCTTCTGATTGGAATGGAATCTCCCGATCGAGCTGTCTCAACTCTCCACTCCATTCTTCAAAGGTCCGTAACGGGGGGCTTTCTTAGTAAAAAAGAGGCGGAGGGTCGAGATACGAAAGAAAGATCGAAAATACGCGTTATTTGCAGGCGTAGGAGTAGCGATTCCTACGGAAGTCAAATCAGTAGCTATTCCCGTTGTTGTTGCGCTTTCATGGGGAGAGTACACAGGAATCGTTCCAACCTCTTTCAATCGGTCGAGAACGGGGTCCCACTGTACAACCAGGAATCTCTCCCTTCCCCTTCGTTCTCCCCTTCCCGTTCATCTGGAAGGAAGAGGAAATCGACCCCCAGCAATTAGTCATCATTCCTGGCCGGCTGGTGCTTTTCCCCCCCTTTCACAAGCTTGGTTAGCAAAGTACGATTCTCATTGGCCACCAGCTCAGCCTCGATCTACGGGCATTCATCTCCATAGCCCTTTTTCTTTAGCAGTACAGGCCGGCTGGCCGAGGTCGAGCTCCTCCCTTTATTGAGAATTATATGGCCGTCTCTATGATTTGATTTTTCAATAGCCAAAAACAGGAGTTTCAGGTGGGACTGATTCGACTTCTGAGGCCCAAACAATAACCCAACTGGCTGATATTCAGTCGGGCGGAGGGTATAGGCGTAGTGATTGGGGACATCCAGTAGTAGACGAAAGTGCTAGCACACCCTGGCAGGTGTACAGCAGGAATAGGGGCTGGGGGAGAGTTGGACAAGCCTGAGAGATGTATGGGAGAGAATCAGGTGAATAAATATCAAGTTGATGTCTTGGCGACAGGTTTAGCCGTAGGAATGTCTTGTGAGGGTCACGAAGTTGAAACCCTAGAACTCCTTCAATCCATAAACGATAGAAACAAGAGAATCGAGGTCGCCAAGGATGACGGTTTGTTGGTGGACATTCCCATTCATTATGTAGGAGATCAGGTGGAGGTGGATGTAGTAGCTGATGGGTCAGGCGGATTGGAGGAGCAAGCGGTTGAGGAGAGTGAGCATGAGTGCAGGGAGGTGAGAAAGGGTAAGAGATCCAGATGGAGGAAAACCCATAGCTATCGATGAATCTTAACATCTTATCATGGAATGAGAGAGGTTTGGGGACAAGGGATAGGAGATTTGTGGTAAAGAGTTTAGTCAAGAAGTGGGAGGCTTCCATTGTTATCCTTCAGGAAACCAAGCTTGACTCGTTTGACAGATCGATTGTCGCGGACCTATGGGGTAGTAGGGGGTATTGTGATTCTGTGGGAAAAAAAGATCATGGATGTCAAAGAGGTTCAATGAAAAATTGGAGAAAAAAGAGTACTTTTCTCTCTCTCATTCCTAAGAAAGGGTCTTTCTCTGTCACGATTAGATGTAGCTTTGTTGGGGAGGAAACTCAGTGGGTCGTTACAGGGGTGTACGGCCCAAATGATAGCGTGTTGAGGGATTGTCTCTGGGATGAGCTAGAGGACGTGGCTGGGTTGGATCTTCCTTGGTGTATTTGAGGGGATTTCAACGCAATTAGGCTTCTCGAAAGAGAAGAAAGGTGATTGTTCGATCAATAGGAGCATGAGAGCTTTTAGTTTTTTCTTAAATAATAATGCTCTGATTGATCTCCCTTTGGAAGGAGGGCAGAAAGTTATGGAATGGTGGGAGTCCTTCTCCTTCGAGGGCGGGGCAGGATTAGTGTTCCATTTAAAGCTTCAAAAGATTTAGGAGAAAAATAAAGGAGTGGAACAAAGAAGTTCTGCAACTCCAGGGCTAGCTAGCGCACCCCTATCACGTAAAGCCTACATGGAATCTAAGTACCACATGAGACCTAAAGGCGTCAAGCTGCAGCGAGCCAAGATGCTGACGGAACCACATTCAATCTAAGTACGCGTTTAGCCCTGACTACACGGATTTGACTACACTACATGAGAAAGATGGCCCCCTTGACGGGGGGCCTACGCGCGTCAGGTTGTTCAAAGGGAGGAAGTGGCTTCAGTGAGCCAGCTAAAGGGAACCCTTCCTGATCGCATTCGAGAAGGGTTGGACAAGGACCCCTTGGCAAAAAGCCTTATGGTAGCAGCTCAAGAAGGGAAGATTCGGAGATTTTGGGTGAAGGATGGGCTACTCTTCACCAAGGGAGATCGACTCTTTGTTCCTAAGTGGGACAATCTTCGAAGGGAGTTGCTACGGGAGTGCCATGAGACCCTTAGATTGAATGTAGTGACGGAAGGCTCATCCAGGCCAACGACGCACACTAGCATTGTTGGAGACGAGGTACTACTGGCCTAGGATGGTGGATGATGTGGATGATTACGTTCGCACTTGTCTTGTGTGCCAACAAGACAAGGTGGAGCATAAGAAGCAGGGGAGGGCCTAAAAGCGCCACTACCCGTGCCGGAGAGACCATGGGCAAGTATATCCATGGACTGAATCTCCGCTTTTCCCAAGGTAGATGGATTGGGGTCCGGTGGTGGTCGATAGATTTTCTAAGTACGCCACGTTCATTGCCGCTCCTACCGACTGCACAGCGGAGCAAGCAGCCGGGTTCTTCGTGAAGAACGTGGTGAAGTATTGGGGTGTGCCCGAGACGATCGTGAGTGATCGAGACCCTAGGTTCGCCGGGAGGTTTTGGACTGAGGTGTTCAAGCTTCTTGGATCGGAGTTACACTTCTCCACAAGCTTCCACCTAAAGTACGAGCTTCGTCCTTAGCCCGGAACTCGTTCAACGCTAGAGAAGTCAGGATTAAGTCTCGCTTCATCGCTCGCTTGACTGAACTCGTTGGAAGAAGGGAGGCAAAAAATAGATTCCCGGGTATAAGGAATAGAGAGGGTTAGGATCACGAGATTTGAGGGAAAATGAAGAGGAATAAAGAACCTTATTAGGCTTAGGCTTACAGCAGGAACTCGAATAACACCGGACTATCTCGACGAAAAGGCCTGACAAGGGAAGGAGGTGAATACTCGAAAGCCAAAGATCTATTTCGTCTCGTCCCTTAGTCCCGTCAGTTGAGTGCCGTCAGTCAGTGGGAGATACTTCCTGAACCCTTCGTTCAGTCGGTATACGTTAGTTAGGGTCTTTAGTACTGTAGCCGCCGTGGAATGTCTAGAAAGTCTCCCTCTTTTAGGCCATAACAACAAAATGAAGTTCAGTATAGTATAATAGAATGAGACCTAATTAGCTGGCCAGGTCTTAGTCGTGAGAACGTTCACCGCCCTAAACCAAACCTTTGTTTCTACACCGCCCCTCCCTCGCAAAGATTCAAAAGCCCTATCTACCTCAACCACTCTTTTTTAGAGTTCATTATCTGTGAAGTGTAATCACCGTCTCCCTTGCCTTAATATCATACTATTCTAATCTGGCAGGTGTTTTGACGGCCTCCCCACATAACAGACTGAACCCTTCCATTAGTGAACATTAGCCTAATCTCCAGAGTGAGTCAAGAACGCTACGGGTAGATCGAACGGATGAACCTCTTCTTTCGAACTCCCCTGGGTGGATTTTAACAGAAGGTCCCGTGGGTAGACAAGAGGCAATTGGACCCCCTGTTCTTCTTCTCCAATTCTCAATCCTATTAATCTATACTTCCACTCAAGCAGCAGGCTGCCAACCTACCGTGGCCCTGTTCCTGCATTTCTGCTTCCCAACTAGACTGCTGTAGGCGTTGACACAACCAGTCATCGTTAGCAATATAGGCTTTATCGATCATAGCAAGATCAATAGTATGGATTAACAGCTTAAAGGATAAAAGGTAGTTCAAGGGTAGCGTAACGAAGGCCCGATCATGGATAGGGCCGAGTGTGGCGGTCTAAAAAGTAGATAAGTAGGATTGACTTCTATCAGCTTTATTAGAAAAAATATCCGTAGCTGCTTTAGGACCAAATATTTAGACTTCTTGGCTTTATTTTATTAGGCCTTTTTATTCTGCTTTACCACATGAAATAAAGGTGGTACTTGCTTGTTCCGCTTTAGCATAGATGGAAAGCTCTTCCTTTACCCGCTTTAGGATAGATATATAGCTCTTCCATTAGCCGCTTTAGCATAGATATATAGCTTTTGATTAGGCTTTAGGACGAGCGTACTCGATAAAAGAATTCGCCTCGACAGCGAGCATTAAGGACTAATCCCTCGAGCTAGAAGGCCGATACTCAATCACAGAATCGAGCAAGGACGAGCGCCTGAATCAATCGAGCTTTTAGCTCTGGAGCGAGCGATGGCCTACGAACGAACGGTGTACTCGATCATTTCCATAGCGATCGCTGTCCGAATCCCTTACTTTAGCAGGTACTAGTGAATGGAGCTGAAGAAAACCATGGCGCGAGCGCCTAAAGACCATGGAATGGATCAAGTCAAGTTCAAGTATAGTAGAGCGGACTGCCTGAATCCCTCTCCTTTGCGGGAGAGTCTTTCTTCGAATCCCTCTCCTTTGCGGGAGAGTCTTTCTTCGAATCCCTCTCGAGTAAGTATACTATATAAGGCGGCTTCATAAGTGGCTTTCAAAGGTAATTTTAGAAATATGGGGCTCTTTCAGGTACAAGGTGTCTTATACTCTCGATGCTCGTAGAAGTCGTAGACCTTTCCAGTTGTCAACCGTAAGTGGTGCGATGTCGCGCTCCATCTCGTATGGTACCTTCGATCTCTACAAGACCGACGTTCCACCCTATTAACGCTGGTCTGGTATACTAAAGAGGGCAAGGCTGCAGCGGCCGGCGGAGGCGGGAATAGTTTGTTGTTCTATACAATAAGACAAGGGGGAGGGGGGAAGAACAGGATGAACTGCATATGGTAATTCACAGGGAGAGACTTTACGAATAAATAGACCAGAAAGAATGGTCATTAGATTCATTGAACCTAGACGGTCTAAGATTGGAAACTTAGGAATATTTCGAAACGCGCGAGCGGTTATGTGGGCATTAATATAGGCATGAGATATTCCTGTCACAAGGGCAGGTCATTCGTTCTAATCCGTCACTGGACTTCTTATAGTTACTTCATAGAATTTGTCGGTTATGAACCGTTTCGTTTTGATGAACGAAGTCATTATAAATAGAAACGCCACAGCACACAAACAATTAAGTCTTTAATCGGAAAGATTCGCTCATCCTACGCAATCTCGTGGCCTTGGTCCACGCCTTTCTATGCTAATTAATCGTTCAAAGCCTGGCCTCTCCTCGGGGAAAGGTTGTCACTTCTGGACAGCAAGTGGACCCTCAAATTATGACAAATCCCGAGCAAACTAAAATCTACTCCAAACCTGGCCTGTCAGTCTACAGCTTTTAGTTGCGTGACCGCGCTAAAGGGGGCGCGTTATCGTATACGAGATCGTACGACTTATATCAATTGAATGAATTGATTCATTATTGAACTTGATCCCAAAAGTGCCATTTGCTCAATAGAATTCCAAGTTAGTCATTCTTTAAAACCAATGTCATTGGTTGGTTTAATTAGTGCTAAAATGAGCGTATTTTGCATATTGCTGCTTACTTCTTCCCGTAGATGCTCGCTCTGCACACGGTTCTTCATTGTTTATAAGCATTTTCAAACTTCGACATTTGAACCTACGCGCCTACTCCTATCCCTCTAGGTGCGATATAGGCTAAAGATCTGGTCTGAGGATTCTCGATCTTTTGGGGGAAGTACCACTGAAGAGTTTTGACTTCTTGTGCGAATAACTCGATGAAACTGGGTCCTTTTGGCCTCAGGCTGTTGATTATGGCCCATAAACCCGTGTTTTAGGAGAACCTATCCTTTCCTCACACTTTCCTTGATGCCGGCAGGGATGAAGAAGATTTTGGGGAGGAGGGTGGAGGGCAGGCTTTGGGTCTTCTTAGTATGAGTGACGAGTGGTCTTGGTACGCAAGGGAAGAGCGATGGTTTCAACATGCTATGCTAAGAAGTTGTTTTATGTTGACTAGGATGGAACATACGGGTTATCTCTCATTGGAAGAGATTATAAACGTCTATTATTTGGGCAAGACGGCAGCAGGTCTGGGGTGCTCAAGAAGAGGGTCGTGGTGGAAAATGACATTAAGGGTAGGCTGGAGGCAGCAAGGTTCTCCCATTCTCAGGTCCTTCACACAACTATTTGTCATCATAGGCCGACCCCGATGAATCTTTTAAAAATTGTGGCATTTCACCCAACAACGCTAGTGACACGGGGCCACATCCTCGCTAGTAAAATACCTGTCTTTTATCTTGTCTATTTTTTTTTTTTAAGTCAGCGCGGTAAAACGACCACTTATGCATATATATATAAATAAATAAATAAATATAAAGCTCTAGGATTGCGTAGGATTCTTTGGCTACCGAAGCGGCGGTCAAAGTCAAAGACCCAACCCACCCTAGCCGCCGCCTTAAGAGAGGCCGACACCTCCCTCCCTTCCAGTGTGGCTTGAAAGAAAGCAAGCCACCTTGTTTTTGGCAATGAATGGAATCAATAGATCGGCGGCACAGTAGAGTGATTCTGACTGAAACTCCTGCTTGATCTGTTTTGAGGCCCCCAGCTCTAGGCTAGGTATAGGCCTATCTAGAAGTGGGTTGGAGGAGAAAGGGGAGTGGAGGCGGGCCTCCGTTCGCATCTCTGTTCCAAACTATCAAATAACGACTTTTCCTCGTTCCCATTACTCGACGGCCCATCTGCCTTTTCCATTTTCAACCCCGGCAACTTATGAGTGAGGCTTTCGGGGCTACCTACTTTAGGGCTAATGTATAATATAAAGGCGAACAGCCCTCTTAGGGCCTATTAGTTTTAGGGCAGCTCGCCTTTTGAGGAAGTGGGATAGCGGGGGTGATTTCGGTAAACCGATGCATGAGCTGAGGCTCCCATGTCCCGCCGACCCTCCGAAAAAGTCAGGTCGTAAAACGGCTCATAGGGAGTCAGAAGCAAGCAGAGTCAAAGGCGGGTCAAACTCTAATAAGCAGAGGGGGAGACACATTCATGAAAAGTGAGAAGCCGTGCCGTGGGGGACTTACTTTATATGAATAGATCTTACTTACGGGTAACAGTAGGAACATCTATTAGTCCGTATCGTGGGTCTACTTGTTACAAAAGGCGAACATCCCCATTCCAAAACATTCACATAGGTCCTCCGGCGGGCATCGAAAAGGGGACGAAAAGAGTCTATTTACCCTACAATATTCCGGAATGTATCACGGCCCTATCTATTCATCTTTTTCTTCAAAAAAAGAGTTCCGCATCTCTCCGGGGCCCGGGGAACAAATAGGCGTGGGCAAGAGGGAGAGGGGGGGCTACGAGCCCTCTCCCGTTGCTGTTCCCGGACCACCCACCCCTTCCCCTTCGCCCGGCCCGGTGAGGTCCGAAGAGATCAGATCTCTCGAACGAAGTGAAGTGATAGGAAGAGAAGACTGCTGGCGGGAGATCTATATTCATTACACCCGGCCCGGCGGGTATGGCTCGAAGTAGGAAATTCTCCATCCGCCCGCCAGCAGCAGAGGGGGTTCGATTCCCGTTATACGCGATGTGGCGAAAAAGACTGATTCAACGAGATATGCCTTGCCTGCATTAAGATTTAAAACTTGTCGTCCACTTCCAGGAAATGTTCGGAACAGAGAACTTACAATAATACAACGCCGCATTCTCCGAAGATTGAGGAACAAGAAGAGATCTATTAAGAGAAAGATTTATCCGAGACAAAATCTAAACAGTTACATCAAATCACAAACTACACGAAAGTTGCCCCTTTTTCATGGGGATTTACCCATCACAGAGATGCACAGAGGAACAGAACGAACTTCATATATCCCTTTTCCACTCAATCCAGAAACAAGATCGGACGTTATTCCGGTTCGTCTCCATTTTCGTGAAACTATTCCTCAAGCAAGGCAGCCGATAAGTCATCGAAGGGTTTGTGTGAATAATGGAATGGTAAGCATTACTCATTTGAAAGTGTCCCACGGTGATCTAATATCTTTTCAAGAAAATGACGCGAGAACCTGCGGTGAAGAAATAAGGAGATCTTTCTATATCGACATATCAGTTGAAAAAATAATAGGCAAATTCCTGGTAAGAATGTGGAGAAGAACCAAAACAGAATGGTTCCGCCTACTCAAAACTAAGAGGGGGTGCCGCCTACTACTCAAATCCCGGTTTTTGCAACAGTTGCGTTCTTCTATGCAAGAAGAAGACTTAGAAAGAACAAAGAAGTTTGGATCCGAAAAAGTATGCTTAGGCAGTTCCTTCGCTGAGCACAACAGAATGAAGAGGAATTTGTATCATTTCAAATTCGTATTCTTATCGAAGAGAAGGAACGAGAAAAACCGAAATCTTCCCACTCGAACAATAAGTCCTTTAGTTAAAAACTCTTCTTTATATAGTAATTCGACCTATTGCTCCGGATCCCCCCATCAGTTTACTAGGAAGAGAAGAATCAAAAGGATCGAACTACCTACTCATTATTCGGAGGTGAATCATAGAACACCAAAAGCTGTGGTATCTTATGGACCTAACATAGGTCACATCCCTCACGACATAAGATTGAAAGATCCAAACCTTCCTCTTCGGAGCGGAAACGGACGTGGCCAAAACATATAAGAAAAGATCGGCGTAGTCGCTCATAGGGACATATCTATCCGGATAGAGGATAGTCTAGATCGATTCATAGATAGATCTCTCTCCATATAGATAGGTATCTCCGTGGATAGAGATAAAGATAGGGATCCATCTAGATCTTGAGAAATTTTTTTATCTATTTTGAGCTGATTGATTGCCTTTTTTTTTTTTACGACTCGGTCAAGGAAACATCGTTTTTCAATTATGACTTGCTTGGTCGGAGCGTAGACGAGCGAGCAGAGCCCAGGAAACAGGGAAGCCCGTCATAGAGCAGTCGACTAGAAGTAGAAGACTGCTGGCCTGAGAGAAGGCGGCCTCTCTCGGGAAACATGGCCAAATTTCTCTTCTTTCTTTTTTGATTTAGGTTTTTTTTTCATGTGGGATTGAGATGATACTATAGCGTCTTCCTCTCATCAGGAAAAAGATCATGAAAGTCTTGTTACCGCTATCTTTATGTATATGTCGTGTATAGCATCGCTTGTTTGATGGTACTTTATTAAGTCGAGACTCGATCGGTTTCGACCAAATCCTTTGCCTCTTATCACTTCACTCCTACCCGTGATCATTTTCAGGTTTTGGAGTGTCCTAGACGATGCAGGGGACGATGAAGATTTAGTTTTGGAGACGTTCTTACCCGACATACCAGCTGGCATAAAATCGATAAATGAGGAATTGTCGGGAGGGGTGGCTCGACAGGATCAAGGGTCGAAACCAGAATGAAATAAATCGAATATTCACTCCCTACCCGAAGTAGTCGACTCAATAGACAGCTAGGCGAAAGCAAGGGAAGTCTGAAGGGAAGGTGGGATCACCACTGTTTGCCCGTGTTGCTACTTCGGTAACTCGCCAGACACGTGGGTCTTCACAACGTAGTTTTTTTATACTTATTCATTAGGTGAACTATATCTAGTTTTGTCGAGTCAGTTCTGTTGCTCAAAAACGTATTTGTCGTGGCCAGTACTTTCGAAACGAAATTAGATTACTGTTAAAAAAAAGACTACTTCACAGCATAACCGAAGGGAGTCAGTGACTTCTTGGAACTTCTAAGTAACGTAGCTGATTGTTGTGGAGGTCACTGACTCTCGAAGAGTGTTTTCGCCCGCTCTTCTGGAGTGAGTGTTCCGTTTCCCAGCGTCGTGCCCGCGAGCTCGTCTCCACGATGCGTGTTCGGTGGTCTCCCAGCCCCAGGCTTCGACGTTTCCTTCGGGGAGCAGCCGAAATCCTTCGGATCGTCATCAGTGGGGTGACTTTCTGTTTGCTGGACAACCCCTTCCCGGTGAGTACAGAATGCGTCCACGAACATATACCGTGGAGCTCTGTACTGTACCATGACCCTCCTTTCATCATATGCGTCTGAGCGTCTAACAATCACAATGGGTTGGATCCTTAGTTGGCGCCCAAACTGTCACCCTGCGAGTCCGGCGGAAGTCATCGACCTTGGGGACGCCGCCTCACCACGCCAGGTTGTGCTCGTAACTTGTGTTGAATTGGGGCAGGCCTTTAGAGATCGGAGCACTGATTTCCCAATCCGAGATTCCAAAAGGATGGAGCGCTTCATCTTTTTCGTGACACTGAAGCTCCTCAACAGAGAGTTTGGACCCGGTGAAGAAAATACTGTGGATTCCATCTTCGCCCGGATTCCCCTTGCTCGTTTCGACCAGTGCACAACAAGAGGTAGAGCATTTCCTCTTTTTTTTTTTTTCGCACAGGAGGGTCAGAACGCATTCTCTTCTTCACGCTAATCACGTTGGCGCTATGCCATGTCGATGTTGCAGAAGGCGAACCGACGCTTTCCTTTTCCGTAGACGAGAAGGCAACCTCTTCGGGCCGGGGGGTACGTGGACGACCCCACGCTCTACAGATTGTATAGGAGAAGCCTTTTTTTTGGAAGATCCCATTATGCGGGCGGGGCAGAAGGGACTATATTCGCGACATGCCGCGCCAAGGTGAACTCGAGTCGTTCGACAGCCCTTTGTTAGTTCTTTAAGGACCTCCTTTCGCTGTAGTTGGTGTGAAAACCATGAAAGCGTTGATCTCATGGTGCTACAATCTACGAAGGTTAAATCCATGAACGTGAAAACATGTGTTCTGAGGACGAGGACGGGTGTGCTCTTCTGCTGCGGACTTGAGTCTGAATTCTTGAGGGTGTGCCCCTCATCTGCGCAGGTAGCTAAGCGGATCGGGAATGTAAACCACACCAATATCGGTATCAGCGGAATGTTGTCGAGGGCCTGAATGGTCAACTGAGGCGCTGCAAGCGGGAGATTTGACTTTTCAATGAGCACCAGCGAGCTCGCCTCTCACGCGTGTAGTGGAGGGATCAAAATTAAGCCAAGCGTGAGGAGGCGGAACGAGCTAGTCTCCTCCGGAGCGAAACCTTTGAATCCCATGCCCATCCGGGCACCGCTTGGTGAGTGAGGCTCTCGCTTCGTAAGCGAAGGTCATGCCTCTTTCTCGAAAGGGAACAACCCGGGTGTCGGGTGTAGAGTGACCTCGTAAACGAGCGAGCAATACAATACGCCAAGCGGTGAATTGGAAGTGACGTGAGTGAACAGAACAAGGAAACAAGTGGAGCAGATGAGGGGCGCCTGGACGCTACTACAGTGATGGAGGAGCCGGATGGTCACCTCGTGCGTGTCGTGGCACTTAATATGGTGGACTGGATTCAAACGTCGATTGTTGTGGATTCCACCGAGGCCGGAGAGTGTATCGTAGTTTGGATTCCACAGTGCTCGTACACCCAAGGCGCTGTAAGCGAAGCCTTTCTTGAGGTCATCATCAGAGCTGTAGTTGGGGTTACACCCTGGGAAGCACCATGCGTGTGTTCCCGGTGTCTCGTCTTCTTGTCCACTTGCAGAGAAGACATGGCAACCTCGTCTTTCTCGCCCCCCCGAGGGGGTCGTAGGGTCACGATCCATCCAATGTTTTGAAGCTCAAGTACTACTCCCACGTGTGGTGACAGGTCTGCATCGATGGCTAGTGAACACCACAAGGGCTTTAGTTTAGGCAGTCCAAGTGACGACACCAACGCTGGCCATCCCTATCGCATTAGATAGACAGACAGACCTGCCCGTGAAACAAGCAGGCAGGAAGCAAGCGTTCGTCTTCTTGCAGACAGCTTGTCCGTCGTGAGGAACCATTAGCATGCAGATATACGGAAGGAAGCTTCACTGGCTCTTCTCTTCTCGCAGTGGATACGAGACGGATACTAGCTTTTCCTTCGGAGCTGGCTATTTTCAAGTAGATGCATGTGAAAGGGCATGGGGAAGCTTCAGTTTGTTCCATTCGACTTGTAAGTTCACGGTCCGTGTGATGCTCCTTACCTGCGGGTGATGGCCTATCTCTCCTTTTAAAAAGTTGAATTCAAAAAAAAAATGAAATGAGGAGGAAGGGGCTTTGCAAAAAACAAAGTCTTTCCCTGTAGACGCCTGCCCGCCCATAGGAAACGAGCTCTCGATAAGTAGTCTTTCCGATCACCAGTCGGCCGGTTTACGGTCCGGGAAGGAGGATAGGGTTCTCCTCCTTTATGATATTCCGCGCGCGGGAACGAACCCGGCCGGGATCATTCTTACACAAACCTCACTATCGGTGATATCAACGATGAGCTGGGTGGGTCTCTTGCATAACGGCTAGGTCCTTGCTGCCCAGGGCTGGACGGGGAACCGGGGTAGCAATGGGCAGAAAGAGCCAAAAGGCTAACCGGTTACTAAGCGCTTTTTTCTATTCTATAAAGAAAGCAAAGGGTGAAAGAAAGGTTTTTTCTACGAGCCTCCCTTTAGAGCTAACCTTAGTGGGCTAGACAGACTGGCTCTACTAACGGGATTCACTGACGAGCTTATTGACGAAGGAATTTCTTCCTGTGTTCTCGGCTTCCCTCAGCTTCCGGTTTAGTTTCTCTGATCAGCCTAGCTACCGGCACAAAAGTACCGTCCCCCGGAAAGTAGGTTTCTTCTGAACCGCTCACACCAAAAACTGGAACAAAAAGAGACAGAGGGGCTCACTTGAAAGAACGGTATGAGAAAGATTGCTACCCCCTTCCCTAGAAAGAAAGATTTATTTGATTCACGATCAGCTTGACTTGCTTGATCGGTAGCTAAAGCTCCCTCTTACCGGTAACCAAAACAAGATTCTTTTCTCGTACGCCTGCTAAGCAAGTGCCTTCTCTTCTAACTGATAGCCGAAAGTGAGTGTCGTGATATTTTCTATCCTAAGCTTGAGCGCATCGCTTTCCAACAGCGCCTACTTATTGCTTGAAAGTCACCCTCGACTTCCAGCTGTCCCGCTAACCGAAACTGACTTTAACTAGCGCTTGACGGTGCGAACTGAATCTCTCTTTCTGCGGCACCTGCCGTGGGCTCTAGTGACTACTGACCGCTAACCAAACGGAAAGAAGGAAGACTTTTTTAAATCCCAAGCGAGTAGAACGAACTGCTTACCGCAACTGGTACTTTCGGAGAGCGCTGGAATAATTTTGTTTGATTCTCTAAGCAAGCAGGTTTTGGTATTGGATTCCTCCTTCCTGACTTCAGATTCAAATCTTTCATTGCCCGAGAAAGAAAGAAGAATTGGACTACGACTACCGGAAAGCAACAAATACTTTCTACGACAAGACCAAGAGTACTGGCACAAAAACCCTAAGACGCTTGAGCTGAACGTGTTTCCTACTTTAACTAGCTCTACTCAAGGACTAGACTGACTCGCCTACTCCCTACGCCCTACAACCCGAAAGACGGAACAAAGAGTTCTCTCTGCGGCTTAAGGCTCTTCTGTTCATAAGTTCAGTAGCCAAAGCTACAAGAAAGAGGGAATTTCTCAAAGCGTGCCCCTGAGTACCGACACCCGAACTACTTGACTGACTGAACTGAGCTTGACGAGCTAAGTAGAAAGAGTTTCTTGATTAATCCACACTTTCCATGACCTACTTTCTTACTTACTTACTGCCTTTCTTGATCTATCTAAAGAACGTCTATAGAAGACCCGGGTTAGCCAGACGTACGTCAACTCATATTAGCAGCGCTCAATATGATCTGCAGTTTGATCGCGGGGCGGGAACAGTTGATAACTAAAGAAAGGCCTGATATGAAGGGTTGGTTGCTTTATCTATGTCCCGCGCGTGGTCCTACACGACGATAGTCCTGCCTTTGAACATGGGTAGGATTTAGTCTTTGAATGAGGGCCGTTCTGGACAAGATTTTAGACAGGGGTTGTTCATGGGGAACGCGGGCCTCACTATACAGCTATGGGATTTTTGCTTTGATTCCAGACAAGAAAGACCGACATACTTCCCGGGTGAAATTACCATTTCTAATAAAGAATTCCGGCTCATAGGAAACCGTTTCCTCAAGATATCTGAAGCGACAGCTACATGGGCAAAAAAAGCTTGTGCACATATTTGTGTAGAACTCGACATACAGGAGGCTCCCAATCGATTTGACAACTCCTAGTTGGAGAAAGGGGTTCAATGATGCAGCACACACAGGCTTTGGACTATGAACAGCTACCGTTCCAGTGCAACCGTTGTCACGAATACGGCCAGGAGATGCTGTCCTAAACAGAACCAACCCATCCAACGAAATTCCAATCAGACGGAAGTGAACCTGATCAGACTGTAGCCATGGAAGAAAGAACGATTGTTGAGTCTCAACAACTGGAAAAGGCAAAGAAAACGAAATTCAAGAGCGAGGTTTTTAGGATCCCCTTCTGGCACGAATGAGAAAGCAGCCAGCTGAGCTGGAAGACCAGGAAAGCAAGCACCCTTGGCTTGGGGCACCTTCTATAACCTTAAAGTACAAAGAAGGCCAATCCAGTTCTATACGAAAAACCAGACACCCGCTGCAGGAATCTGGTATTGGAGTCCCGCATCGAACTATGAAACCCGGTATTTTTCATTAAAAAAGAGCTCTTTAAGCATTCACAAACTAGAAGCTATGAGGATCTTGTGCTTGAACTTGAAGGAATTCTTAAACCTGATTCGCCCCCGCCCGAAAGGGATTCTCCATGATTCTGTGCAATAAAAGTTTTCTAGAAAGAGTACGCTCGTGTTATGTTCTGGTTTTCTTTCGCTCTTTGGGAGGAATTGAATTCGCGCCCCACGGGATCCCAGGTTGTCCGGTTTATCGGGCTTCGATGAGGAGTCTATGTTGTCAATATTGTCTTGTTTTTCGAATTCTAATATAAATTTCAATTGCTATTTACATCATTCTAAAAAGGCCTCTTTTGCGCAATCAACAATTGAAAGAAGTTGCTAAGATAGGTTGTGGAAAGGAATGGGCTTCAGTGCCTCTGTCTCCAGTATTGATCCAGATCAGCTCTTTGAAAGCTAAGCAACCCGAGAGGAATTGAAAGCTAAGCATCCCCCATATGGGAGGTAACCCTAAACTAGTAGACAAAGGTTTTTCCTTAATAAAGAGAGTAGCACTAAAGACAATGAGCGTTTCATAAGGTGGTGAGTGAAACAGAGAATTCGTAGATAGAGAAAGAGAATTGGACTGCGACTGCGCTGGTAGTGAAGTGAAATGACAGAAGGTGCGTGAACCAATCAATGTCTTCTGTCTTTCTTTGTAGCTAGATGTGTGGCAACGTTTGGTTTGGTAATAAAATACCTGAAGCAATGGGAATACCCGAGTCAATTAGCTAAGCGAATAGGGCTGTTAGCGAGAAGCGGAGTAGCTCTTAAACCAATGAGCTTACGGCCTAAGAGGGCATTCCTTCATTCACTGCAAGTAGCTTCCAAGCCTGCCACTACAATAGATAGGTCTTCCAGAACCTCGTTTTCGGAGTCATTGTAGTAAGAATCAGAACTTGCACACCACAAGGAACAGTCTATCCTGCCCAGCCTGAAAGTTGATAACCTTCCCAAAGACACTCCACTAAGCAATGGTCCTCCCGCTTGTCTATGGCCTATGCTCTATGCTATGATCGACGGTCCTCCGGCTAGAAACTATTAAACAATGATGCTGCTTTATTCGCCTGTAACCTCTCTTTCTCTTTCGTCACTCGTCCGCTACTCTTTCAGAGCCTTCGGTTTCCTTGGGTGACTTAAGCTCCTCTGTTTCTGAACTGGCCTTTTGCTTTCCCTCCGCATAAGAAAAGCAGAATTTCTTAGTAGACACTTCCCCGTAATCGAACCTGCCGTCACCTTCACCTCTGGCCTATGTTCCTTAGCTCCTATAGTCACTCGTCGTCGGGAACTCCCCCCTTTACGTTACAACATGGGGCTCTATAGGGCCATTCTCTTCTCAATTAACATTATATCGTACTCTTCGCTCGCACGGTTCGCAGGTTGGAAAAGTGCCTTCGAAAGAGATAGAATCGGAAAGCCAGAAAGAAGAGTTTGTTTTCCTCCTTCTCGAAAGCCTCCTCTCCGTCCCTTGGAAACACTTTTTCCTTAGTTATTTGTTTTGAGAGGACCCTTCTTCTGCGGGAAGGGAGGCAGGAGTTGGCTACTTATATCGTAGCGGAAAGGGGAGTTGTTCTTCTTTTGCTTGATGGCCCGAAGGGTACGCGCGTGTACCGTATCTTTTGCTTGCTTCAAGGCAAAGTGCAGCTTGATAGGGGCCCTATGGAGTAAGGTGAGGGATCCCTCGGATTCGAAGGTCGGGTTGATTACCAGCGGAAGGGCAGGATTCGAACATTCAATAAAAAGAGTAGGATAGACTTTTTGAAGGGCAGGTCGCCCCTCGAAAAAAAGAAAGTAAA